TCGAATGAATAATGGATCCAGACCCTAAAAATAATAATGCTTTGGAATAAGCATGAGTAATCAAATGAAATAAAGCACTTCGGTAAGACCCTATTCCTAAAGCTAACATCATATAACCCAATTGAGACATTGTCGAATAGGCTAAACCCTTTTTAATGTCTTTTTGAGCAAGAGCTAAAGTAGCTCCTAATAAGACGGTGATTATTCCTATCAACGAGATAAAATTCATTATATAGGGTATAACTATGAAAAGAGGAATAAGGCGAGCTACAAGAAAAACTCCCGCTGCTACCATGGTAGCAGCATGTATCAGAGCCGAAATAGGAGTGGGTCCCTCCATAGCATCAGGTAACCATACATGAAGGGGAAATTGTGCAGATTTGGCGACTGCACCGGCAAATAATAGAGTAGCACACAAAGTAACAAAAGGAGAATTGACTTCATGATTATAAATCAAGTTATTGAATATTTCGAATAAATCCCGAAATTCAAAACTGCCTGTTATCCAATAAAAACCTAAAATTCCTAATAATAAACCAAAATCCCCTATACGATTAGTTACAAACGCTTTTTGACAAGCATTTGCGGCAGGAGGTCGTGTGAACCAAAACCCTATTAATAGATAGGAACACATTCCAACCAATTCCCAAAAAATATAAATTTGTATCAAATTTGAACTAGTCACTAATCCCAACATCGAAGTACTGAAAAAACTCATATAAGCAAAAAATCTCAAGTATCCTTGATCGTGGGCCATATAATTATCACTATAAATAAGAACCATAATTCCAACAGTAGTGATTAACAGTAACATAATAGAAGTAAGTGGATCAATCAAATAGCCGAATTCGAAAGAAAAATCATTATCGAGGGTCCAAGACCATACATATTGATAGATAGAACTGCTATTTATTTGGTGAATAGACAGATTAGCTGAAAAAATCATGACTATACTTAACAATAAAATACTCGGAAAGGCCCACATACGACGAAGATTTTTGGTTGCTGTCGGAAAAAGAAGAAGTCCCACCCCTATTAGCATAGGAACCGGAAGTGGAACGAAGGGTATAATCCATGCGTATTGATATGTCTGTTCCATAAAAAAGTTTTATAATTCTTAATTAATATTAATTGTTTCCGATTCAATGTACTTTGAAAAAAGGAGTGAATAAAAAAACGAAGATATGCACTAACTTAAATATAATTTTTATAATTTTTTCTTTTTAACTTATTCTTTCTGAGTTTCTGCTAAATACTTAAAATATTGAAATAAAGAAGTTCTAATTGGTCAAATGAAAGAAAGAAACAAATTACGAGTCTCTTTGGAATTTGAAAATTCTAGTCAAATTGGACATATTTTTCACCCATCTTATCTACTCCTTTAGTTTTTAGTTTAGATTTTTTTTGACCAATAGATGTCTTTCACATCCAGCTATACCAATGAGTAATTTCTTAATTTTTATTTAAATGGCAGTTCCAAAAAAACGTACTTCTGCATCAAAAAAGCATATTCGTAAAAACTTTTGGAAAAAGAAGGGTTATTGGACAGCGTTAAGGGCGTTTTCCTTAGGGAAATCTCTTTCTACCGGTAATTCTAAAAGTTTTTTGAGCGACAAACAAATAAAATAAGTAATAAAACATAACAGGTCGGAATAATCTACATCGGTCTGACTCGATTTTTGAGTTATTTCAGGTCGAAAATCCAACTCTCCAATTCCATTTCCTATTGAGTCACTCAATAGGAAATGGAATGCGTTCCGCTCTTAAAATTTAAATATTATAGAATAAATATATAGAATAAGAATTCTTCTATTCCGAATTGAAAAAAAAAAGCAAGTATTCTTTTTTTTTTAGTATATTTCCTAATTTACAAGCATTCTTTTCCCCACCAACCTATTTGATTTGGAATAGAATGAATATAGGGTTTTCCTTTTTGTACAACTTTCTGACTTTTCTAAATTCCTATTTATTCCTATATAGATTCCATCTATATCTCGCTATCAATCCACGCAAAACACTTAGTGAAGATGTTCTGGATAAAAGACGTGTCAATTTAAAATGATTCAAAATAGGTTCTTTTTTTTTGGGGGGGGGGTTCTATCCCTTAATTCATAGTAGGACTATCTAGTTTTACAAGAGTTCAACACAATAAAAACCCTAGCTAAAACTCAAATAATGAACGTTCAAATACCTAGTTGAGCGGATTTTTATTCATCAATTTGAATCTTTCCTAAAAAAATATTACACCCAATTGAATTCTAAAATCTAGACGATTGATTAGCCACGGGCTATTATGAATTTAAGACAAGCCGCTATGGTGAAATTGGTAGACACGCTGCTCTTAGGAAGCAGTGCTAGAGCATCTCGGTTCGAGTCCGAGTGGCGGCATGTGATTTACTAAAAAAAGTAAACGGATCCTATAATGAAAATGAATTCAGTTCCCTATTTTGTTCTGATTTTATAATTTAGAAATTCCCTTTTTATTTATTTTTATGATATTTTCAACCTTAGAACATATATTAACTCATATTTCTTTTTCGATCGTTTCAATAATAATTACAATTCATTTGATAACCTTTTTAGTCGATGAACTCGTAAAACTATATGATTCGTCCGAAAAAGGCATGATAATAACTTTTTTCTGTATAACAGGATTCTTAATTACTCGTTGGATTTATTCGGGACATTTTCCAATAAGTGATTTATATGAATCGTTAATCTTTCTTTCATGGAGTTTTTCCCTTATTCATATAGTTCCGCATTTCAAAAAAAAAAAAACCTGCTAAGCGCAATAATCGGCCCAAGTGCTGTTTTTACACAGGGCTTTGCTACTTCAGGTCTTTTAACTGAAATACGCGAATCCCAAATATTAGTACCCGCTCTTCAATCCGAGTGGCTAATAATGCACGTAAGTATGATGATATTAGGCTACGCAGCCCTTTTATGTGGATCATTATTATCAGTATCTCTTCTAGTCATTACAGTAAAAAAAAAGAGAAAGTTTTTTTCTACGAGTAATCATTTTTTAAATAAGTCGTTTTTCTTTGGTGAGATCAAATATATGAATGAACGGAGTAATTTTTTTCAAAATACTTTTTTTTTTTCTCCAAGGAATTATTACAGATCGCAATTAATTCAACAGTTGGATTATTGGAGTTATCGGGTTATTAGTCTAGGGTTTATCTTTTTAACCACAGGAATTCTTTCGGGAGCAGTGTGGGCTAACGAAGCATGGGGATCCTATTGGAGTTGGGACCCAAAAGAAACTTGGGCTTTTATTACTTGGATCGTATTCGCGATTTATTTACATATTCGAACAAATATAAAGTGGAAGGGTACAAATTCGGCAATTGTGGCGTCTATTGGATTTCTTATAATTTGGATATGCTATTTTGGAGTCAATCTATTAGGAATAGGACTACATAGTTATGGTTCATTTACATTTAATTGAATTCAAAAAAAGGGGGGTCCGGAAATAGAAAAGTGTATATCGCATATCATATAAAAAACCTTTGTGTGAACTGGCGAGAACCCGGCGAATTACTAAAATATTCTAGTAATTCGCCGGGTTCTCATCAGTTCACATTCATTATTCATTTTTTTTACTTAACATAAAAGAAAAAGGCTACTTTTTGTTATTATATAACGAACATTTTTTTATTGTTTCTTATGAATAATAACTAGCTATAAAAAGAATTAGATAGAATAACTTCAACCTTTTCAACTGATAGTGAAAGAAGGAAATCGGGGTACATGCCAATACCCAGTAGGGGTAAAAAAATAGAGATCAAAAGAAATAACTCCCGCGGCCCAGAATCAGAAAAATAAGAGTTTGAAATATTAAATATCTTATATCCATAGAACATCTGGCGTAACATAGATAATAAATAAATAGGAGTTAATATCATTCCAATTGCCATTACAAAAGTAATTAGAGCTTTTGTCATTAAAAGATATTTTTGGCTAGTAATTAGCCCCAAAAAGACTATAAATTCGGCAACAAAACCACTCATACCCGGTAATGCAAGGGAGGCCATCGAAAAGCTACTGAACATCGTGAATATTTTTGGCATTGGGATAGCTATTCCACCCATTTCGTCAAGAGAAACAAGCCGTATTCTGTCATAAGTCGTTCCGGCCAAGAAAAAAAGTGCAGCGCCAATAAAACCATGAGAGATTATTTGTAAAAGGGCTCCGTTGAGCCCCATATCAGTGATAGAACCTATTCCTATAATTATGAAACCCATATGAGATACGGAGGAATAGGCTATTCGTTTTTTTAAATTCCGCTGGCCGAGAGATGTTGAAGCTGCATAGATTATTTGTGTTGCGCCTATTATTAGCAACCAGGGGGAAAATATAGAATGAGCGTGGGGGAATAATTCCATATTGATTCGAACTAATCCATACGCTCCCATTTTTAATAAGATTCCGGCTAAAAGCATACAAGTACTATAATGCGCCTCTCCATGGGTATCTGGTAACCATGTATGTAGGGGTATGATTGGTAATTTGACAGCAAAAGCAACAAAAAATCCAATATAAAATATTATTTCCAAGGCCAGGGGATAGCACTGATTGGCTAATATTTCAAAAGTAAATGTTGGTTCAGTAGAACCATATAAACCAATGGCCAGAACTCCCATTAAAAGAAAAACGGAGCCCCCCGCCGTGTACAAAATAAATTTTGTAGCCGAGTACAGACGTTTTTTTCCTCCCCACATGGATACAAGTAGATAAACGGGAATTAATTCTAACTCCCACATGAGGAAAAAAAGTAAAAGGTCCCGAGAAGAAAATAATCCTATTTGCCCACTGTACATTGCTAACATCAGAAAAAAAAATAATCGAGAATCTCGAGTAACTGGCCAAGCCGCTAAAGTAGCTAAAGTAGTGATGAATCCCGTGAGTAAAATGGGTCCTATAGAGAGCCCGTCTATTCCCAATCTCCAATGGAAATCAAAAAAACGGATCCATTTATAATCTTCCACTAGTTGGAT